ATACACTTTGAATTTTAAGGAGAGGGTTCGAAAACATATTTATTCTGACTCAGAGGGAGAAATGCACTGGAGTACCGACGTGTACCATGCACCCGAATTTCAATATAGTAATGTCCGGCTCTTACCAAAAACAAGTCATTTATGGATATTATCAGGAGGTTCGTGCAGATCCGGTGTAGTTTCTTTTTCACTCCACAAGGATCAAGATCAACTGAACGTCCATTCTCATTCTGTCGAACGAAGATATATTTCTAGCCTCTCAGTGAATAATGATCAAGTGAGACACCAATTAGTTAGGTCAGATTTTTCTGATAAAAAAGAAGATGATATTTTTGATTATTCGGGATTTAATCGAATCATAGGTATTGGTCATTGTAATCTCATACATCCTGCAATTCTCCACAAGAATTCTGATTTATTGGCAAAAAGGCGAAGAAATCAATTTTGCATTCCGTTCCAATCCATTCAAGAACAAGAGAAAGAACTAATGCCCCATTCAGGTATCTCGATTGAAATACCCATAAAGGGCATTTTCCGTAAAAATAGTATTCTTGCTTATTTTGATGATCCTCGATACAGAAGAAAGAATTCAGGAATTACTAAATATGGGACTGTAGGGGCGCATTCAATCGTCAAAAAAGAGGGCTTGATTGAGTATCGAGGAGTCAAAAAAATTAAGCCAAAATTTCAAATGAAAATTGATCGCTTTTTTTTCATTCCCGAGGAAGTGCATATTTTACCCGAATCTTCTTACGTAATGGTACGGAATAATAGTATCATTGGAGTAGATACCCTAATCGCTTTAAATAGAAGAAGCCAAGTGGGCGGATTGGTCCGAGTGGAGAAAAAAAAAAAAAAGATTGAACTCCAAATTTTTTCTGGGGATATCCATTTTCCTGGGGAAACGGATAAGATATCCCGACACAGTGGCATCTTGATACCGCCGGAAACGGGAAAAAAAGAACTTAAGGAATCCACCCGGGAATCAAAAAAATTGAAAAAATGGATCTATGTCCAACGGATCACACCTACCAAGAAAAAGCATTTTGTTTTGGTTCGACCCGTAGTCACATATGAAATAGCGAACGGTATCAATTTAGCAACACTCTTCCCCCAGGATCTGCTGCGGGAAAAGGATAATATGCACCTTCGAGTTGTCAATTATATCCTTTATGGAAGGGGCAAACCCTTTCGGGGTATTTCTGACACAAGTATTCAATTAGTTCGAACTTGTTTAGTCTTGAATTGGGACCAAGACAAAAAAAGTTCTTCCGTCGAAGAGGTCTGTGCTTCCTTTGTTGAAGTAAGTACAAATGGTATGACTCGAGATTTCCTAAGAATCGACTTAGTGCAATCCCATATTTTGTATATCAGAAAAAGGAATGCTCCGTCAAGTCCAGGATTGATCTCTGATAATGGTCCAGATCGCACCAATATAAATCCTTTTTACTCCATTTATTTCAAGGCAAGGGTTCAACAATCACTTAGACAAAATCAAGGAACTATTCATACCTTGTTGAATAGAAATAAGGAATGCCAATCTTTGATAATTTTGTCATCATCTAATTGTTTTCGAATGGGTCCATTCAACGATATCAAATATCATAATGTGATAAAGCAATCAATTCACATTCAAAAAGATCCTCTAATTCCAATTAGGAATTCGTTGGGACCCTTAGGAACAGTCCTTCAAATTGCGAATTTTTATTCATTTTACTATTTAATACCTTATAATCCGATTTCGGTAACTAACTATTTGAAACTTGATAATTTAAAACAGACTTTTCAAGTACGTAAATTTTATTTAATGGATGAAAACGAGAGAATTTATAATCCTGATCCAGACAGTAAGATTGTTTTGAATCCATTTAATTTGAATTGGTATTTTATCCATCATAATTATTGTGGGGAAATGTCCACAATAATGAGTCTTGGGCAGTTTATTTGTGAAAATATATGTATAGCCACAAATGGACCACACCTCAAATCAGGTCAAGTTTTAATTGTTCAAGCTGGCTCTGTAGTAATAAGATCAGCTAAGCCTTATTTGGCTACTCCAGGAGCAACTGTTCATGGGCATTATGGAGAAATCCTTTATGAAGGAGATACATTAATTACATTTATATATGAAAAATCAAGATCTGGTGATATAACGCAGGGTCTTCCAAAAGTAGAACAAGTGTTAGAAGTGCGTTCGATTGATTCAATATCGATGAACCTAGAAAAAAGAGTTGAGGGTTGGAACGCGCGTATAACAAGAATTCTTGGGATTCCTTGGGGATTCTTAATTGGTGCTGAGCTAACTATAGTGCAAAGTCGTATCTCTTTGGTTAATAAGATCCAAAAGGTTTATCGATCCCAGGGGGTCCAAATCCATAATAGACATATCGAAATTATTGTACGTCAAATAACATCAAAAGTGTTGGTTTCAGAAGATGGAATGTCTAATATTTTTTTACCCGGCGAACTTATTGGATTGTTACGAGCGGAGCGAACGGGGCGTGCTTTGGAAGAAGCGATCTGTTATCGAGCTATATTATTGGGAATAACGAGAGCATCTCTGAATACTCAAAGTTTTATATCTGAAGCAAGTTTTCAAGAAACCGCTCGGGTTTTAGCAAAAGCAGCTCTCCGGGGTCGTATCGACTGGTTGAAAGGCCTGAAAGAGAACGTTGTTCTAGGGGGGATGATACCCGTTGGTACCGGATTCAAAGCATTAGTGCACTGTTCACGGCAGCATAACAATATTCTTTTGAAAACAAAAAAAAGAATTTATTCGGGGGGGGGATGATAGATATTTTCTTACACCACAGAGAATTATTAGACTTTTGCATTTCAAAGACTTTACATGATACATTAGAACAATCATTTAGAGGATTTAATGAGTCCTAAGGAGCGGATTCTCTTAACTATTTTTGATCCTTTGATTTCTTAATAGTAAGAAAAGAAAGATAATAACGAATCGAAAGTAATGAATGGCCTGGATTGTGTATCAATGGCCAATCTCTGGTAGAAGAGAAGGTTCCATTGGAACAATTATTTATTTCAGGGCACCTCGTCTCTTTTTTTTATCAAATCTTTTTTTGATAAAAAAAAAGAGGAAGTATGGGGAGAAATGGCAAGAAGATAGTGGAATATCCATTTTGAAGAGCTGATGGAAGCAGGAATTCCTTTTGGTCATGGTACTAGGAAATGGAATCCTAGAATGTCACCTTATATCTCAGCAAAACATAAAGGTATTCATATTACAAATCTGACAAGAACTGCTCGTTTTTTATCAGAAGCTTGTTATAAAGCAGCGGATTTAGTAGCACGAGCTGCAATAAGAACCCGGTGTCATTATATTATATTAATAAAAAAAAAGGCTCGGTGGTATGTTAACGAATCGGTCCACTACAGAAACGAGACTTCATAAGTTCAGGGATTTGAGAGCGGAACAAAAGACGGGGAGACTCAACCGTCTTCCAAAAAGAGATGTAGCTATCCTGAAGAGACAATTATCACGCTTGCAAACGTATCCGGGCGGGATTCAATATATGACGGGGGTACCGGATATTGTAATCATCGTTGATCAGCAAGAAGAATATACGGCTCTTCGAGAATGTATCGCTTTTGTAATTCCAACAATTTGTTTAATCGATACAAATTGTGACCCCGATCTCGCAGATATTTCGATTCCAGCAAACGGCTATAGCTTCAATCCGATTAATTCTTAATAAATTTGTATTTGCAATTTGTGAGGGTCGTTCTAGCTATATACGAAATCCTTGATTAATAATAAGATAAATAAATTTTTTTGGTAACTACATGGATTTTTGGAATCGGTTACTCTTCTTGAATCGCATAAAAGAAAAGAAATTAAAAAAAACTGTGGATATTGTGTGATTAGCGAGTATTCAAAACGGATAATTCTAATTAAAGTATACAAGTCGAAAGGGAGAGGGTTGAATCAAAATAATTCTTTTTAAAGTTCTATTTCTGTTAGAGGGCAATATGAATGTTATATCATGTTCCAGTAACACACTAAAAGGGTTATACGATATATCCGGTGTGGAAGTAGGCCAACATTTCTATTGGCAAATAGGAGGTTTACAAGTCCATGCCCAAGTACTTATTACTTCTTGGGTTGTAATTGCTATCTTATTAGGTTCAGCCCTTATAGCTGTTCGGAATCCACAAACTATTCCGACTGCCGGTCAAAATTTCTTCGAATATGTCCTTGAATTTATTCGAGACGTGAGCAAAACTCAGATTGGAGAAGAATATGGTCCATGGGTTCCCTTTATTGGAACTATGTTTCTATTTATTTTTGTTTCGAATTGGTCCGGTGCTCTTTTACCTTGGAAAATAATACAGTTACCCCATGGGGAGTTAGCTGCACCTACGAATGATATCAATACTACCGTTGCTTTAGCCTTGCTCACGTCAGTAGCATATTTCTATGCAGGTCTTTCTAAAAAGGGATTAGGTTATTTCAGTAAATACATTCAACCGACTCCAATTCTTTTACCCATTAACATTTTAGAAGATTTCACAAAACCTTTATCACTTAGCTTTCGACTTTTCGGGAATATATTAGCTGATGAATTAGTAGTTGTTGTTCTTGTTTCTTTAGTACCTTTAGTGGTTCCTATACCTGTGATGTTCCTTGGATTATTTACAAGCGGTATTCAAGCTCTTATTTTTGCAACTTTAGCGGCGGCTTATATAGGCGAATCTATGGAGGGCCATCATTGACTAGTTTTCGAAATAGTCTCTTTTTTTTTTTAGCTTAGAATAACGCAGTGTATGCGTAACTAAAGATAATCCACGTAGGAAACATCAATATACAAATAGAAATAGACAAATACGGGATATACGACCAAGAGTCATAGAAAAAAAATGCAGATATTGGGGAATTGTAAAAAAGGAAAGAGATCAAAAAGATCTTTTTCCTAAAATTCATGTTTGGCTTTATTATATCATACTCCTGCCAATGAATATTATCATTCAATTCAAATATAAGGAGTCATTATTTGAATCAAAATTCTTAATATAAAAATTCTTATAGTATCATAGTATCACAATTTACACGGTGTGTGATTAAAAAAAAAAAGAAAAAGAAAGATGCTTTCTAGAATGATTCCCATTTCAGTTGATTTTATTCAATTCAACGATTGACCAAAAGAAAATATTAATAAATAATTAAATAATTAAAGTGAATGACCTTACCGGAATAAAATACTTATGTTTATTTCTATGCAATGATTTGCCAAACGAGATTCATAAAAAATGGGTTGATTGGGAGAGGGGAACATAATTTGGTATATGGGATCTAATGACTCTAAGCCAACTCTTGTGTATGGTTCCAAGAATGATTCTAGAATACGATTGACTTTAAGATACGAATAGCTTGAATCTAAGATATGAAGATATGAATAGTTGGTTTACGTTATGGAAGAAAGACATGTATACATGTATATATGATATTAGATATTGATAGTTATATATCAACTAAAGATATATCTAATCCGCCCTACTATTGTGAACTTAGATAGAGATTCCAATAGAAATTCTTCGGTTTCGTCTTTGCCTGTGAATTGAATGTGAATGAATAAAGCGATGAAATAAAGAAAACTAACGAACGAAGAATAAAAAAAGAGTTTGGAAAGAAGAAATGGAAGAACAAAAGTCGTATGGATTCACAAAAATCCTGTGGATCGGAACTAAAAAAGAGATATCGAAGTAGCTTTTATGGTTTAATACTAATATTATTATTACTTCAATTCCGAGTTCTTAGTTATTTCGACTGGATGAATCTTAGCGATCGAATAATTAAGTCATAATTCATATTTTCATTGGACGATTGTATCATTAACTATTTCTTTATTTTAGTGCGAGGAACTTATCATGAATCCACTGATTTCTGCCGCTTCTGTTATTGCCGCTGGGTTGGCCGTCGGACTTGCTTCTATTGGACCTGGAGTAGGTCAAGGTACTGCTGCGGGTCAAGCTGTAGAAGGTATCGCGAGACAACCCGAGGCGGAGGGAAAAATACGAGGTACTTTATTGCTTAGTCTGGCTTTTATGGAAGCTTTAACAATTTATGGACTGGTTGTAGCATTAGCGCTTTTATTTGCGAATCCCTTTGTTTAATCCTATAAATATGCAAATTCCGTATTTTTTTTTAGTCTATCTAAAAGAGGAGATAATATGAAAAATATAACCGATTCTTTCGTTTCCTTGGTTCGCTGGTCATTTGCCGGGAGTTTCGGGTTTAATACCGATATTTTAGCAACAAATCCAATAAATCTAAGTGTAGTCCTTGGTGTATTGATCTTTTTTGGAAAGGGAGTGCGTGCGAGTTGTTTATTTCAAGAATAGGCTGGATCCAACCAGCTGTACTTTTTTTCATTATAACTAGATCGAAAAAGGTGCACGATTCCGCGAATTACTTCTGAATCAATTTCAAATCATATTTAAGAACCATAGCATTTCGTGATTCATTGGTAAATCCGCTTTGATTCTCTATCAACCAAACCAATAGTGTGGGGTCATTAACATGGTTAAAGCTAAACCAAACTGTTTGAAGTCCAGACGCAGCATGGTACTCTTTCTACTACTATATTAATATAGAATAGAAATGTTTGCAAAATGAATAATTGGAATTTGTTTTTTTTTCGATATAAAACACTCATGTCGATAAAATTATTTGAGCCTTTGAGCCTTTTCTTTTATTGGAATGCAAAATATTTGAAATATTTCAATCAACCGCTTTTTATGCTGAATCGGTGACCTGTGTATAATATAAAGTAAAAAGAATTCTTTGGATTTGACGAAAAAAAGAAACAACTTTGCTGACAATTCAATATTTTTGTTTTGTTCCGTCAGAAGAGTCCTCAAAATATTCTGGTCTTGGATTAGTGATTAGTCGCGACATCTTGGAATATGAATAGAGAAGAGAGGTAGAGGATAGGCTCATTACATTAAAAAAAAAAGATATGGGAATTGCCCCCATACTTAAAAAGTTGAAGTAATTGAGTGTGAGAGCCAAATGAATCGAAAAATTCATGTTTGGTTCGGGAAGGGATCATGTAAGTTTTGAGATGAATGGAAAGATAATCTACTTTCATTAAGTGATTTATTAGATAATCGAAAACGGAAGATCCTGAATACTATTCGAAATTCAGAGGAACTGCAGGGGGGGGCCATTCAACGGCTGGAAAAAGCCCGGGCTCGCTTACGGAAAGTCGAAAGGGAAGCAGATCAATTTCGAGTGAATGGATACTCGGAGATAGAACGAGAAAAATTGAATTTGATTAAGTCAACTTATAAGACTTTGGAAGAATTAGAAAATTACAAAAATGAAACCATTCGTTTTGACCACCAAAGGGCGGTTCAGCAAGTCCGACAACAGGTTTTCCAACAAGTTTTAAAAGGAGCTCGAGGCACTCTGAATAGTTCTTTGAACAAGGAGTTACATTTACGTACCATTAGTGAGAATATTGACACGTTTGAGGC